TTAGTTCCTAAAATTTATGTGTTCCGACAAATGATTTAGAATAATAAGAAATAACTACAAATAAATGGTTTAGGTTCAGAATTTTATAAGTATGCTCGTGAGTATTGCTCAGGAGGGGGACATGCTTAATTTAATTAAACCTGTAAGATTATAATTATTATCTTCTTGAATTTAATTTCAAGGAGGGGGAGTAATCAATTTTAATCATCATTTATTTGTACTATTAATTATTTTGATTAACCTCAATAATGTCCTACCCCCCCCCCCCTGTAAGATTATAATTATTATCTTCTTGAATTTAATTTCAAGGAGGGGGAGTAATCAATTTTAATCATCATTTATTTGTACTATTAATTATTTTGATTAACCTCAATAATGTCCTACCCCCCCCCCCCTATCCTATCCAAAAGAGGAGATATACCCTTATATAGACACTATTTATAAGGATCTAATAAGGTACCTGTTATAAACTGCTAAGTTACTTCATTGTATTAGACACGTTACAGTAAGCTAAATTCTTAGTTATTAAGAAAGAACGCCCATAGCACAAGAATTGTTGATTAATTATCTATATAGAATTGAAATTGTCTATATCATAAGTATTTAAAGAAATGTAATTATTTCCTAATCCTAGATATTGATATGTGTTGCAAATCATGTAACTATTTATATACATATAGTTTGACCCTGGTGTAACCCCTAGTGGATTCACCCTCCCCCCGGGAGTATCTGGAGGATAGGAGGAGGGGGGTTATAGGATCCGCATGTCACTATGGGTGTAGATGGAGTAGAGTTTGATTCTTGCTCTCTTTTATTGCTTGATTTTAGTTAATATATACATAATTTTGATTTAATAGTTTTATTGTAATTTATTTAATTGCACAATGTGAGGAATCATGATGTAGCTAATTATTTTTAGAGTTGACCAATTTTGTGCCAGCAGTTGCGGTTATACAATTAACTCGAGTAATGGTTTTTGGGTTGGCATTACTTTATTTTATTTAAATTAATTTATTAATTATTGGGTGGAATCATTAATTATTTTATTGTTTTTTGGTTAATTACTATGCGAAGACTATATTTTAAACTAGGATTAGATACCCTATTATTATAGTTGTTGTTTATTGGCCCTTAAGATTAATAGATGATCTTTAAATTAAAAGAATTTGGCGGTAATTTAATCCTATCAGAGGAACCTGTTTAGTAATTGATATGCCACGAGGTATTTTACTTTTATTTTGCTTGTATACCTCTATTTATTGAATATCTTATTAGGGTTATTTTCTTAATTTCAGTTTAATGGATTATTTTAGGTCAAGGTGCAGCAGTATAAAAGGTTTGATGGGTTACAATTTTATTATAATTGAATTAATTCTTGGATTAGGAATTATGAAAGAGGATTTGGAAGTAATGAATATTATCTTATATTCGTGACTTAGGCTCTAGTTTATGCACATATCGCCCGTCGCTCTCGTTTGTTAAGATGAGATAAGTCGTAACAAAGTAGACTTACCGGAAGGTGAGTCTGGTTATTTCAAACTATCTTTATAGAAAGCTTATTGTTTACACCAATAATGTGATTGTGCAATTCGATCTTGTTTGATTTTGATATTTATTTACTTTTTGTCAAGTTATAGTTTTTTTATTGGAAGAATCCTTGTTTTTAGTATTGTTATTGAATTAATTCGTTTATTGTTATAGTTTATTGTACTGTGAAGGTACTGTTTTATTTATAGTAGAAGTAGATTTATTGTCGTACCTTTTGCATCAGGGTCTATTAAAATTTTCTACTTATTTGTAGATTTCCCGAAATTGAAAGATATAAATTATTGTGCATAGTTCATGTAATAAAATGATTTGTAACTTTAATTTAGTAGTGAAATGCTATTCATTTTCATTGATATCTGGTTCTTTAAGAAATGTATTTAATACAGGAATTTGTGTTATGGTATTAATTTTATTATGCTAAAATTCTAAGTCTGGGGGGGATTAGCTCCCCGGGTATTTTATAATAATTGTGACTTATTAGAGTTTGTAGGCTTAGAAATAGTCTTTTTAATTTGTTATAATTAGTTCTTATTGAGTTTTTATTTATTTTTATTTAAATTTTTATTAAAGTGTTGCGTTTTAATTATTGGGTGCGAAGCAATAATGATAGGATTAGTATCGTATATAATTATAATTTAGGAACTCGGCAATTATAGCCTTCGCCTGTTTATCAAAAACATGGTCTATTGATTATTTATTTTAGATCTGACCTGCCCTATGATTATTATTAAATGGCCGCAGTATATTGACTGTGCAAAGGTAGCATAATCAATTGTCTCTTAATTGGAGGCTAGTATGAATGGTTGGACGAAGGGCTGTCTTTCTTAGTTTTATATCGTGAATTTAACTTGTTAGTTCAAAGGCTAACATTTTATTGTGGGACGAGAAGACCCTATAGAATTTTATTAATTATTTTATATTTTATTTTATTTTTATTAATAATTTATTTAATAATTAATTTTGTTGGGGTGATGGAGTAATTTCATGAACTTACTTTGATTAATTTTTCATTAATTAGTGTATTATCGATCCTTGATTCAGGATAATAAGATAGAATTACCTTAGGGATAACAGCGTAATTCTCTTGGAGAGTTCATATCGATGAGGGAGATTGCGACCTCGATGTTGGATTAAAGTTAGCACAAGGTGCAGCAGCTTTGGTGCTTGGTCTGTTCGACCATTAAATCTTTACATGATCTGAGTTCAGACCGGCGTGAGCCAGGTTGGTTTCTATCTACATTTAAAATTTAATACTTTAGTACGAAAGGACCAAGTATTAGGAATATTTCTTGAATTTGTGACTTATATTAATTAACTGCGTTGGCAGATTAGTGCAATAAATTTAGGCTTTATTTATGTGGATTTATTCACACGCAGTATTGGTTTTTGTTTCTTATTTGGTTTTATTAATTTTTATTCTTATCTCTGTTGCATTTGTTACTTTATTAGAACGTAAGGTTCTAGGTTATATTCAGTTGCGAAGGGGGCCTAATAGGGTTGGGTTTATAGGGTTGTTGCAGCCTTTTTCTGATGGGTTAAAGCTTTTTTTTAAAGAACAGATTTATATTACTAAGGGTAATTTTGCTGTTTATTATTTGACTCCTGTTTTTATACTAATATTGTCTTTTATGATGTGATTTATTTATCCTTATTATTGTTCTGTTGTAGATTTTAAGTTTGGTATTCTTTATTTTTTTTGTTGTTCAGGGTTAGGTGTGTACGGTGTTTTGATTTCTGGTTGAGCTTCTAATAGAATATATTCTTTTTTGGGAGGAATGCGTGCCCTGGCTCAAACAATTTCTTATGAAGTTAGAATGTCTTTAATCGTGATTTGTTATTTATTATTGACTGGTTCATTTGATTTGAAGGATTTTAATGTCTATCAGGATTTTTGGTTTTTCTTTCTCTCTATTCCATTGTTTTTTTGTTGATTTTCGAGATGTTTGGCTGAGACTAATCGATCTCCATTTGACTTTGCTGAGGGGGAAAGAGAGCTAGTCTCGGGATTTAATGTGGAATATAGAAGAGGTGGATTTGCTTATATTTTCCTTTCTGAGTATATAAATATTATTTTTATGAGTGTTCTTACTGTAGTTATTTTTTTTGGCGGGCAAGTTTTATCTTTATATTTTTATTTCATGTGCCTTTTTTTTGTGTTTTTATTCATTTGGGTTCGTGGTACGTTACCTCGTTATCGATACGATAAGCTTATGTATCTTACTTGAAAGGTTTTCTTGCCTATTGCGCTAAATTATATCTTGTGTATTTCGGGGGTTGTTATATATATAACATTATAACCACTAAAATAAGTGTATAAGTTAATAAAGGGATTTAACCTTTTTCTTGTACTTTCAAAATACATGCTTACTCAAAGCTTCTTAACTTAGTTAAGTATCTTGTCTCACATTCTTGTTATTATTGGATTAATTATAAAGTAGAAGAAGTAAATTCACGTTAGCATTTGACCAGTAAAAATGAACGGTTCTTCTGCTGGACGTGCTCCAATTCATGTTAATAGTAATACTGTTCTGACAAACGATCAGAATAGAATCTTTCTTACCGGGTAATATTGAGTTCCTTGAAATTTACTTTTGTTAAATATGGGTACTGCAATAATTAAAATTGATATTAATATTGCAATTACCCCCCCCAATTTATTTGGGATTGAGCGTAGAATTGCATATGCGAATAGAAAGTATCATTCTGGTTGAATATGGACAGGTGTTACTAAGGGGTTTGCTGGGATAAAGTTTTCTGGGTCTCCCAATATTCGAGGCTCTCATAATACAAGCATAATAAATATGGTTATTGTAATTATTGCTCTTATAATATCCTTAATTGAGAAGTATGGGTGGAATGGGATTTTATCAATGTTTCCATTTAGTCCTGTTGGGTTTGAAGAGCCAGTTTGATGAAGAAAAAGTAAATGTACCATGGTTAGAGCCGCAATAATGAATGGCAATAGGAAGTGTAATGTAAAGAATCGGGTGAGTGTAGCATTATCTACTGAAAATCCTCCTCAGAGTCATTTTACTAATGTGTCCCCTAAGTGCGGGATAGCTGATAGTAAGTTTGTAATTACTGTTGCTCCCCATAAGGATATTTGGCCTCATGGAAGTACATATCCCAGGAATGCTGCTCCTATTGTTATTAATAATATAATAATACCAATTGATCACACATGTATAAGTTTGTATGAGCCGTAATATAGCCCTCGTCCAATGTGTATATAAATACATATAAAAAATAATGATGCCCCATTAGCGTGACTATTTCGTAATAACCATCCATTATTAACATCTCGGCAAATATGAATAACTCTTTTGAATGCTAATTCAATGTTGGCGGTATAGTGTATTGCTAAAAATAATCCAGTAATAATTTGAATTATTAAGCATATAGAAAGTAGGGATCCAAAATTTCATCATATTGAAATTGATGAGGGGATCGGCATGTCTCATAATGCCCCGTTAATGATTCTAATTATGGGGTTGGTTTTTCGTATCGGTTTGTTCATTAATTTGTTCTTTTCCGTAGTGGCCCCCTGGTTGTTGTCACTATTATAACAACAACGATTATAACAATTAACAACACTATGATAGCTATGAGAGTGATTTGTTTATTTAACATTATGTTGTTTAGTATTAATAATTCATTATTATTAATTTTTAATACTAATATGTCGTTTAGGTACTCTATTACTAAGGTGGTAATTATAAATAGGAATAATAATGTAAAAGATCTATTGAATTTATTATTAGAAGCGATAACTGATATGTAAATAAATAAGATTATTATCCCACTCATTATTATAATTACTATAATGTAGGAGAAGAAGAATGTTTGTATATTCATACCTATAATAATAGATATATTTAAGATTGCTGCTGCGAGAATACCGCCCATTGTTATAGGTGTTTTTATAAATATAAAGATTATTCTTAGTGAAGATGCTAGACTTATAAATATATCAGTTGGTAGTTTAACTAAAATATTAATTTTGGAGATTAATGATGTGAAAATTCACCTTACTGAAGTTTTAAAGGATTCCTATCTATGATTTACAAGATCATTATTTTAAATTAAACTATTAAAACATATAATTAATATTATTATGATAGTGAGAGCTATAGTGTCATTTGTTTCTAACAAGCGTCATATTTTGCTTGCTTTAATCAGTCTCGAGTACGCTGTTTTATTGCATATTTATGGGTTCTCTTGTCTAAGTTCTATGGATGCATCCTTGTCCTATTTACTTTTAATTTATATGACCTTTGCGGTGGGCGAAGGCGTGTTAGGTTTATCAGTTTTAACACACATAATTCGCATACATGGGAATGACTATGTATCGAGAATTTTCCCCTTATGATAAAAATTTTTGTACCAATCATTTTAATGATCCCTATATTGGCTATTAATGTTTGGTGAGAAGTTGTAGTTGGTTTCATAATACTCTCTTTTTTTATGTTAATATTTATTGTTCGTGATTATACTTGCTTAGTGAGTTACGGTTTCGGGCTAGATGTATTTTCTTATTGAATAATTTTGTTGACTTTATGAATTTCTTGTTTAATAATCATAGCTTCCTTAAGAGTTAAGGTAGGACATTTTTATTCACAAGAGTTTCTCTTGTTGATTGTAGTCCTCGCTGGTGTTCTTACCATTTGTTTTTCTTCTACAAATTTATTTGTATTCTATGTCCTATTTGAAGGATCAATTATCCCCACCCTTTTCTTAATTTTGGGGTGGGGATATCAGGTTGAACGTCTTTCTGCTGGTGTATATTTCCTTTTTTATACTTTGGTGGCTTCTCTACCCTTATTAGTGGGTATTTTTTGAATTATGAATAGTAGTTCCACTTTATTCATTTATTTAATTGAAGTTGATGTTAATTTTTACTTTTATATTTCTATGCTCCTGGCATTTTTTGTGAAAATGCCTATGGTCTTTGTTCATTATTGATTACCAAAGGCTCATGTTGAGGCTCCTGTTTCTGGTTCTATGATTCTGGCTGGTGTTCTTTTAAAGTTAGGAGGGTATGGTATTTATCGTGTAATGGGATTTATTTCTTCTTATTCAGTGGGCTATAATTACTGATTTATATCTATTTCTATGGTAGGTATGGTTTATGTTGGCATTTTGTGTTTATATCAGGTTGATATGAAATCAATGGTTGCTTATTCTTCTGTTTCTCACATGGCCTTGGTTGTCTGTGGGGTGTTGTCACTTTCTTATTATGGTGTTTGGGGGTCATTTGTGATGATGATTGGTCATGGTTTATGTTCTTCTGGTATGTTTTGTTTAGTTAATTTGGTGTATGAACGTACTCACTCCCGTAGACTTTATATTAATAAGGGCCTTATTGTTGTTTTACCTGCACTTAGAATATTTTGGTTTATGTTTTGTGCTAACAATATAGCTTGCCCCTTATCTTTGAATCTGTTTGGGGAGCTTTTGATTATTAGTAGATTAGTGTCTTGGGGCTCATTGAGAATTTTGTTTTTAATGATGGCTTCTTTCTTGAGTTGTTGTATGAGCATTTACTTGTATTCTATTACTCAACATGGTAATTTTGTTGGTATTTCTCTTTCTAATATTAGTGTACGTGAATATCTTCTTTTAGTTTTCCATTGGTTACCACTTAACTTTTTATTTTTTAAGTTGGATGTTATAGTTTTATGCTACTTGAATAGTTTAATTAGAATATTAACTTGTGGCGTTAATGGTGTGTTTTACTTTAAGTAATTACTTTTTCTGTTTTTGTTTTATATTTTGTTTATTTATTTTTTGCAGGTGCCTCCTCTTTTGTCTTGGGCATGTATTTCAACCTTTATTCATACTCTTTATTTTTAGATTATGAATTTTTTAGTATTAACAGAATGATTGTAAGTGTTAGATTATTTCTTGATGATATCTCTTTTTTATTTATGGGTTGTGTTTTAATAATTTCTTCTATAGTTGTTTTGTATAGCCATGTTTACATGGGCGGTGATGTGTTTAAGAATCGATTCCTTTATCTTGTGATTCTTTTTGTTATTTCTATGTTACTGTTGATTGTTAGACCTAATTTATTCAGAATTCTCTTAGGTTGGGATGGTCTTGGTCTTATTTCATACTGTTTGGTAATTTATTTCAATAATTTTAAATCTTACAGTGCTGGCATATTAACTATTTTAACTAATCGTATCGGTGATGTAGCAATTTTAATTGCTTTGGCATTTATTTTGAATTTTGGTAGATATCATTATTCATATATCTCTGTTAATTTCTTGTATAGTGGTTTGATAGTTTTTATGTTGGTTTTAGCAGCCTTCACTAAGAGTGCTCAGGTTCCTTTTTCTTCTTGATTGCCTGCGGCTATGGCAGCCCCCACTCCTGTTTCGGCTTTAGTCCACTCTTCAACATTAGTTACAGCAGGTGTCTATTTGCTCATTCGGTTTGATTTTATTCTCCATAGTATTAATACTACATTTTTCTTGTCTTTATCTTGTATAACTATACTTTTAGCTGGTATAGGGGCTATTTTTGAGTTTGATTTAAAAAAGATTATTGCTCTTTCTACCTTAAGTCAATTGGGGTTGATAATGATGGTTTTGTTTATGGGTGACTCTTTAATTTCTTTCTTTCATCTTTTGAATCACGCATTTTTTAAGTCTTTGTTATTTCTGTGTGCGGGGTTGATTATTCATTGTATTGGTGATTCTCAAGATATTCGTTATTTGGGTTATTCGATTAGTTATCTTCCTGTTACTTGTGCTTGTTTTTGTATTTCTAGATTATCCCTGTGTGGTGTTCCTTATTTGACAGGATTTTACAGAAAGCATTGTATTATAAGTCTTCTTTTTTCAGTTAATTGAGATTTTTTTCTTGGTCTTGTATTTTTGGTTTCTATAGTTACTACTATTATTTATAGTACCCGGTTAGTTTATTATTGTTTTAGAGGGCGTGTTGGCACATTTAGATTGAATTGTTATTTTGAGGATAAGTTGATAGCCTTTTCTATATTATTCCTTAGAACTATATCTATTGTTGGTGGTAGAGTTCTTCACTGGATTTTATTAACTGATTTTACTTTCTTTTCTCTTTGTGATTTCAGCCTCTTGACCTTGTTGATCTTTTTTATTTCCTTTTTATTAGGTTATTATATTAGAACTTTAAATTATGGGTCTCACGTTAGTGTTGGTTTATTGTCCCATTTTCTTGGTAGAATATGATTTCTTCCTTCATTTAGTATTTATTTTCTTTATCATATATTGGTAAATCTTTCGTGTAATTCTAATAAATATTATGGTGTTGGGTGGAGAGAATCTATTACTTCTGGTAATGTTATTGTTTTAGTTAAGTTGTTTTCTATGTCGGAAAAGTATATTTATAACATTAATATTAAGGTTATGTTGTTACTATTCTTTATTATGTTTTTTGTAGTTGTAATTTACTTGAATAGCTTAATTTTAAAGCGTGATATTGAAGATATCGAGATAAGCGTAGCTTTTTAAGTGTATTTATGAAGAATGTACTTAATTTATCATTGAAAATGATACGTTTTAATTAAACTACATAAATAAGAGGAAAACGGAGTTTAACCGCTTTAAAAGGTAGTTAGCAGCTCCTTTTATTTCGATATCCTCTTTTAATTGGATTATTTGTCATTTCTTTCATTAACAATGAAAAGCCTCTGTTTTGGCTTCAATTAAAAGTAAGGAGAATTGTTCTCTTATTTTTAGGTCGAAACTAATTGTAAATTTTTTACTTCATTACTTGTGAGGAGGACTATGAAGTACTTTTTAATTGCAAATTAAATGTTATGATTAACTACAACCCCTTTATGTTATTCATTTTAGTGCCCCGTTATTTCATTCATGGTATAAACCCAGGATTAAAATGACTATAAATGTTAATATGATTACAAGTCATCTTCATCTTGGTGTATTTAAAAGAATAATTATTGGCAAGATAATGGCGATTTCTACATCAAATACTAGAAATAGAATTCCAATCAAAAAGAAGTGAATAGAGAATGGCTTGCGAGGGGATCTTATTGGGTCGAACCCGCACTCGAATGGGGATGATTTTTCTCGATCGGATCTGCCTTTTTTTGAGATTAGGAAGCATAAAATTATAAGTGCTGATGAGATTAGTATCGCTATGATTATTATGACTATATTAAGTATTATTATTCATTCTTTACTTAGGCCTTTTGATTGGAAGTCAAATATACTATTTATACTAAATGAATAGTTATCTTCCTCATCAGTATACTATTGTATAAAGGAACAGTCATACGATATCTACAAAATGTCAGTATCATGCTGCAGCCTCAAATCCGAAGTGATGTGAAGGTGAGAATTGACAGGCTATATGTCGTAGTAAGCACACACTTAGGAATGTGGTACCAATAATTACATGAATACCGTGAAAACCTGTTCTTACAAAGAATACTGACCCGTATACTGAGTCTGCAATACTAAATCTAGCTTCTAAGTATTCGTATGCCTGTAAAATAGTAAAAATAATACCTAATGTTACGGTGATAATTAATCTTGATAGTGCTGATTTATGATTTCCTTCTATTATTCTATGATGTGCTCATGTTACTGAAATGCCTGAGCACAATAGAATAGTTGTATTTAATAAGGGGATTTCTATTGGATTGAATGGCTGAATACCCCTTGGAGGTCAAATTATACCAATTTCAATTGATGGGGATAATCTTGAATGCAAGAATGCTCAGAAGAATGAGACGAAAAATATAATTTCTGATACAATAAATAAAATTATTCCTATTTTTAAACCATTGACTACCTTGAGAGTGTGTAATCCTTGGAATGTTCTCTCTCGGATAATATCTCGTCATCATTGAATTACGGTAAGAATTAGAATTAGTATACCCACAATTATTAGGGTTTGATCATGCTTGTGGAATCACATTACAGTTCCAGATGTCATAGTTATTGCACCAATGGACCCTGTTAATGGTCATGGTCTTTGATCGACTAAGTGATAAGGGTGATTTGATTTCATTAAATTACTTCACTAGAATAAAGAGTTCTTAAAATTGTGAACACGTAGGCTTGAATTAGAGAGACAGCGGTCTCAAATCACATTAACATTAATTGAGCAGTGATAATTAACGGAATAATAATTCCTCTTGCTGAAGCTGCATTATTTCCTAATAGTGTTATTAGTAAGTGTCCGGCAATTATATTAGCTGTGAGTCGGACTGCTAAAGATCCTGGGCGAATCACATTTCTAATAGTTTCAATACATACTATAAATGGTATTAGAATGGCAGGGGTTCCTGCTGGGATTAAGTGAGCAAATATGTGGTTAGTTCTATTAATTCATCCGAATAGTATGAATCTAGCTCATAAAGGTAGAGCCATAGTTAACGTAAATGTTATTTGTCTTGAGCTCGTATAAATGTATGGGAGTAATCCTAGCATATTATTTACTAAAATAAATATAAACAAGGAAATTATTATTAATGTAATTGGTGTTTTTTTTATTGACAGGGTATATATTTCTCTATTTAGGGCAGAGAATATTTTATCTAAAATAATTTGGAATTGATTAGGTAAAGCTCAATATGCGCAAGGTATTATTATTAAGAATATTATAGATGACAGTCAATTTGTTGAGAAACTAACTCTAGTAGCAGGGTCGAATGAAGAGAATAGGTTAGTTATCATTTTCAATTATTGTTATTAATTATATTTTCTATTTTATTCTTTTTTCTTTTGGGAATAAAATAGAAGTAAATAGTGCTTGCCATGATTAGCATGCATGTTACGAATATAATGTACAGCATTATTCATCATATTGGTGATATGTGTGGTATTAGAGGGTGCATTAGTTGTAGCATTTTAACCTTGACAAAGTTATGTTTTATTAAACTAACTCTCTCATTAAGAGTTAATTTACTATGATTTGGTTTAAGAGACCAACGCTTATTTACTTCAGCCACTTAATGATTGTGAATTTAATCATATTAGAAAGTTCTTTATTGGTACTCTTTCAATGGTGATGGGTATGAATCTGTGATTTGCTCCACAAATTTCTGAACATTGTCCAAATATGATTCCTGGACGTTTGATTAATATGAATGCTTGGTTTAATCGGCCAGGTGTGGCATCTACCTTAATTCCTAGTCTTGGTACTGCTCATGAATGGATTACATCTGCTGATGTTGCAATTACTCGGATAGGTGTATTTATGGGTAGTACTACACGATTATCTACGTCTAAAAGTCGATAATCTCTTCTCTCGTAAGATGATTTTATGTATGAATCGAATTCAATATTTTTAAAGTCTGTGTATTCATATCTTCAATATCATTGATGTCCAATAGTTTTTACAGTTATTGCGGGCTTTATTATCTCGTCTATTATGTATAGAATTCGTAGTGACGGTAGAGCGATAAATATCAGTACTAGTGCAGGTATTACTGTTCAAATAAGTTCGATGGTTTGTCCATGTAATAAGAATCGGTTTGTGATTTTGCTTGTTATTATTGACACAAGAATATATGTGATAGTGATTATAATTGCTGTTAATAATATTATAGTGTGATCGTGGAAGAATGTGAGTTGTTCTATTGTTGGTGAATTAGCATCTTGGAATGAAATATTTGATCATGTAGCCAATTCTAATAAAAGATTTATCTTTATGTATGAAGCTTAAGTTCATTGCACTATTCTGCCATATTAGATTATGATGTTAGAATTGGTAGTTCGTTATATGAGTGTTCAGCAGGTGGATATTTTTGTATTCATTCAATACTGGATGGTATTCTTCTTGGGAAGATTAATTTTCGTGTGGTTACAAATCTTTCTCATATAATTATGAAGAATATGATTATGCTTATTGTTGAGATTGTTGATCCAATTGATGAGATAACATTTCATGTTGTAAAGGAGTCAGGGTAGTCTGAGTATCGTCGGGGTATCCCTCTAAGTCCTAGGAAGTGTTGTGGGAAGAATGTCATATTTACCCCGATAAAAGTCATGAAGAATTGAATTTTTAATCACTTTGGGTTTATAGTTAATCCTGTGAATAGTGGGAATCATCTAATAAATCCTCTTATAATAGCGAAGGCGGCTCCTATTGACAAAACATAGTGGAAGTGTGCTACTACATAATATGTATCATGGAGTACAATATCGATTGATGAGTTTGCAAGCACAACCCCTGTTATACCTCCTACTGTGAATAGGAATACGAATCCCATAGCTCATATTATTTGTGGGGAGTATGTAAATTGACATCCATGTATAGTAGCTAGTCATCTAAAGATTTTAATACCTGTGGGTACGGCAATAATTATAGTTGCTGATGTGAAGTATGCTCGAGTATCTACGTCTATTCCTACTGTGAATATGTGATGAGCTCACACAATAAATCCTAGTACTCCAATTGATGCTATAGCATAAATTATTCCTAGTGTTCCAAATGTTTCATTTTTACCTCTTTCTTGTGTAATTACGTGGGAAATAATACCGAATCCTGGTAAAATTAAAATATATACTTCTGGGTGTCCGAAGAATCAGAATAAGTGTTGGTACAGTACGGGATCTCCTCCACCTGCTGGGTCGAAGAATGATGTATTTAGGTTACGATCAGTTAATAGTATGGTGATAGCACCTGCTAATACGGGTAAGGAAAGTAGTAGTAGTAAGGCAGTTAGTCCAACCGATCATACGAATAACGGGATTCGTAGTGGGATTATTCCTTCTGGACGTATATTAATAATTGTTGTGATGAAGTTAATTGCCCCTAGGATTGAGGATGCCCCTGCTAAGTGTAATGAGAAAATAGTTAGGTCTACAGATGCCCCTTCGTGGGCAATATTTCTTGATAACGGCGGGTATACTGTTCAACCAGTACCTCTCCCGGTCCCCACAAATATACTGGCTGTTATTAGTGTGAGTGATGGTGGGAGGAGTCAGAATCTTATGTTATTTATTCGTGGGAATGCTATGTCTGGGGCACCGATTATTAGTGGTACCAATCAATTACCGAACCCACCAATTATAATTGGCATAACTATAAAGAAAATTATTAAGAATGCGTGTGCGGTTACAATTACATTATAGATTTGGTCGTCACCAATTAATGATCCAGGATTGGCTAGTTCTATTCGAATAATTCATCTTATAGATATTCCTATTATGCCTGAAGCAATTCCAAATATAAAATATAATGTTCCGATGTCCTTATGGTTGGTTGAGAATAATCATTTATTCAAGTAAGGTGTCTGAAATTATAGGTCGTAAATTGTAAATTTATGTATGGTGTTGAACCCCTTATTAAAGGCTTTATAGTCTAATTTGATGATTTTAGGTTGCAAATCTAAGGGTGCGTATTAAGCTAAAGCTTATAAATTTTATATTATAAATTTAACTTTGAAGGTTAATAGTTTCCTTAACTTAAAGCTTTAAATTAAAATATTTATAGTTAAGGCTAGTGGTGTTATTATGGAAATAATAATTATTCATGAATAGTTCTTTTCTTTAATTATTCTTGTTTTATTAATTGATCTTCTTAATCTTATTAATGGCATAATTATGTTAATATAAAATATTAATGTTAGTAATGATGTTATAATCATGATAGATGCTACAATGATTAGGTTATTATTAATTAATATTTGAATAGTTATTCATTTGGGTAAAAATCCAATTATTGGAGGTAGTCCTCCTATTCTTAGTATATTAATTGTAAATGCTATTTTATTAGTAGTCTCTATTAAATTTAATTGATTTAGATAAAATATTCTTTCTGAATGTAATAGGAAGCATAATACTAATGTTATTGTTGAATATAATAATAAGTAAGTGATTCATTTTATATCTCTTGTTGATAGTGTTATTATTCATCCTATGTGTGATACTCTTGAGTATGCTATGATCTTTCGAATAGATGTTTGATTGATTCCTCCTATTGCTCCAACAATGGATGCAATTATGGCAATAATAAATGTTTCATTAATTATTTGTGTTAGCTTAGACGTTACTGTTAGTGGTGCAATTTTTTGTCAGGTTATTAAAATGTAACAGGTCGGCCAAGATGAGTTATTTATAACAATAATTATTCATATATGCATAGGCGGTAGTCCCATTTTAATTATTATTCTTGCTATTGTTATTAACATTATTATTCTTCTATGATTCGAGGGGGATTGAAACCATATAGATAATAATGAATACAAGAATAATGATGATCCTATGCTTTGAGCCATAAAATAAATTATTGTTCTTCTTCTTGATTCTTTGTTGTTTATTTTTATAATTGGAACAAAGCTGACCATGTTGATTTCCATACCAATTCACATTCTTATTCAGTTTGTTGATGATATTACTAACACAGTTCTTATTAATAACAGTAAAATTATTATTTTTACGTTTCATTTTATTAATTAGAAGAAGATTTTACTTCTATTGGCAGGGTATGAACCTGATAGCTTAATTAGCTTATCTAATTAGTAAGAGCATAATTTATGCATTATCTATTCTATCAAAATAGTCCTTTATTCAGGCATCATACTTATTTTATTCAATATGTTGGGAATCTCTTCGCGGAACACTGTTTTTATGTAATAGTGTAAGATGCACGTCAAGTTTTGAGCTTGAAGGTTGAAGTTTAATTCTTTGTCACATAG